CTTTTTTTATTACAAAAAAAAGTAATATCTTTATTCTTCGTTTAAATATTAATATTACCGCTTGAGGTTTTTTATCAAAACGGCCAAAAAGCCCCTTATCGGATTTGAACCGATGACTTACGCCTTACCATGGCGTTACTCTACCACTGAGTTAAAAGGGCCATTTTATTCAATTACTGAATGAGTCAGTAGGCGCATAAGATAGATCTATCTATGTATATATATATATATTATAAGTTATATTATAAGTATACACAGTAGACTCATACTAGTTAGTGTACCCTTCGGGAACGATAATTTTGATTTATTTAAGGAGTATTTGGATTTACTTAAGGAGTATAGGTATAAGGTAATTTTGGTTTATTGATATTGGGTTTGATAAATATCAACAAAATAAATTGTTTCAAGACCAACCCGAATGAAATTGATTTGAATTGACCTGACCCCCATCAGAACGAAACAAAATTCAGTTGATGGATACATGTACCTACCAATTCGACGTAGATCCAAGATATTTTATTGAAGCATGTGCTGAAGAGATTTTGGTTGTGCTCTGAACCCAATTTTTAGAGAAAAAACAAATTTCGATAACTTGTTGATTCCCCAGATTTTCAGATTTCGATTTCTCATCTGTTAATTTCCTGGCTTAGTGTGATATGGAGATAAGCCTCTCTGATCTTAACAAGAAGTTAATCAATGAATGAAAGTGGAAGAAATGAAGTTTAACCTTCTTTTTTTTATATTAATTTTCTAGAATCTTCAGAATAAAGATTCGAATGAGTGATTCATGAATATAAATGACGAAAACGAATCAAAAAATGCTATGGTATGGGATCAGAAAAGACGTAAAGATCCTTCGGATCTAGTCATACCATTCCATTATATTGACAATTTCAAAAAACTGCTCATACTATGAGCATAGTATGATGGCGGTCGGGCAATTATGCCCCCATCGTCTAGTGGTTCAGGACATCTCTCTTTCAAGGAGGCAGCGGGGATTCGACTTCCCCTGGGGGTAGGTTACTACGAAAGGAAGTTGATCATGGATTATCAATAAGACTCGAATAGACTTTTTCTGGGTCGATGCCCGAGCGGTTAATGGGGACGGACTGTAAATTCGTTGGCAATATGTCTACGCTGGTTCAAATCCAGCTCGGCCCAATAATTAATAATTCGCTGATTCACCATGAAATGATATAACCCCTTTAGTTTTCCAGAAATGGAAGATATGAAAGAATCAAAAAAGTCAAATTTTCTGATATATCCCCACCACTATTTTTTTATTTGTTCCATTTATTTTGTCTCATAAATTCTGATTCTGATCTTGCTAGTGATCTAGATTTCTATCAGGATTATTAAGTATAAAGTCTAATGAAAAGAAGAAAGCAAAGACAAAAAGACGCTTTTTTCAATGAAAAATGGATTCTCAATCGATTTGGCAATAACGAAAGGATTACTAATAATCAATAATCCGTGCTGCTTTCTTCTTTCACTAAAGTGTATATTCATGTGGATATCACTCACGTCTCTGTTACAACAGGGCACTATTAATCGAAATCGAAATGGTTTGAATCAAATCATAAGAATACGGATGCTGTACGTTTTATTTCTCCGGGATTGTAGTTCAATTGGTCAGAGCACCGCCCTGTCAAGGCGGAAGCTGCGGGTTCGAGCCCCGTCAGTCCCGACGGATCCAAATCCAATAAAAAAATACATAAATATCTCTCTCCATTTTCTGTTAAACTGGGTACAAATGGTATAGTTTCATTCCCCGAGGTATCCTTCTTTTTCTTTGTTTTCCAAGAAAATTAGATCATTAAAAAAAGGAGTTTAGAACTTAACTCCTTCCTTTTTTCTATTTTCTGTTTGTTTGGGTTTATTTGTAAACCGTTTGGAAACAATGGAAGTGGAAAGCGGGTAGACGATTGTACAAGAAAGGCGGTAGGTTATCGAAAAGACAGAATGTAAAATAATGATAAATCAAAATAAAGTCTTAAAATAGAAAGGAAAGGAATTCTTTTGAGTGAATCAGGAATCTAAGTTTGTATTGGTATGTGGATAAAAGATCCGCCTATGTTATACTATTCAATTCTCGACGATGAATCGACTTGATAGCTCAGATATTGTTATTCATGATATTGAATCGGATCAATATCATTGAAATCTAATCGATCCCATTGAATTGACAAACGAAAGATTTATCATCTCTATGGGATTAAATCCCGAGTTATTGCGAAGTAAAAAAAAAAACGAAACGATGAGATTATGGAAGTAAATATTCTCGCATTTATTGCTACTGCACTGTTCATTCTAGTTCCTACTGCTTTTTTGCTTATAATATATGTAAAAACGGTCAGTCAAAGTAATTAAAGTTATTAATTTGAATTACACTTGATTTCTTAGTTCTTATCAATGATTTAAGAACTCAAAAAAAAAAAATTTCAATTTCCCAAATGCAATGAACGGACTAGAATCCGCAGTAGCCTCTAAGATCCGATAGTAATAGTATGGTCGAACGATTCAAAAATGAATCGTTCGACCATACTATCCATTTTTATTATTGTAATCTAGAAAGATACAAACTGAATCGAGATCAATCTACAATATGTATATGGATCTTCATAAATGTTAATATCAATTAAATATATGGAATGTACATAGTATCTCAATTCTATTTCTTTGCTTCATCTATTTGTTTCCTTTATCTATTTGATTTTTCTTTATCTTTTTTGTTGATTCCAATCAATCTGAAATAATCGCGAGGCAACTCTTATTATTTTCTAATTTATAGAAAATTAGAAAGTAATCTTTTTTTTAGCATTTCAAAGAAGTAATTGATTGCGCGGTTTACAGGGTTCTATGGTAACTTCTTCGGATTTCGAAATTCGAAAAGGGTTATCCTATCGATTTTGAATCCTTCAGCCATGATAGCAAACGCGTCAACAAAGCACAGCGGAAATAAAAGCCAATACAATTTCGGAATGAAGATACTTTTATTAATTCAATTTTTTAATTCGAAATTGAATTAAATTAATGAATTGAATATATTAAATAATTAATAAAGATTATTTATGCTTTGCAAAACGATCTATAAAAAATCTGTAAAAAAGTGATACAATTTGATTCCCCAACTCAATTCGTAGTATCTCTAGAGTCCACTCCTTCCCCATATTACGAGTGAAAGGGAAAATGTAAAGACTACCATTAACGCAGCCCAAGCGAGACTTACTATATCCATGTGAATTATGTCCCCTATCTCTCTGAATATGAAGGAATTATTCCATTAGTGTTTATTAATAATAGTGGAATCACTGGTGCAGAGTCAAAAGGGGATTCTGACCCAACACCCTCGATGAAAGACTCCAATAAATATGAAAAATGAAACTGCAGTTACGCTTTTCTTTTGAAGTATCAAAGGGAATGCTACTAATATATATATGTAGGAATACTGATACCTATTCTTTATTTTTCTTGTCCTTCATTATCATTAAGTAAAAGAAAAAAGCCGATTATCCATCCAATCTAATTCAAGACCCGACCAGTAGACACGACATTAGTAATGGAAAAAAATCGGTAACTCTTTATTTGATATGATAGCCCTTCCACTACTATAATCTTTCCTTGAATCCTAAATACAACGAGTTACGGCACTTTAATTTAAAGAAGGGAACCCCCAGCTGTTTCCAATCAAGAAAGTCTCAAGACTGCGCGTGTTTTGCTGGGAAAAATTCGGCGAGTTATAACAGCAAAGGAGAATAAAGAATAAGGGATTTCGAGTCTTGTCTTTTGTTAATCAGGCGACACCCAGATTTGAACTGGGGAAAAAGGATTTGCAGTCCCCCACCTTACCGCTCGGCCATGCCGCCAAAACGATACCAAATAGATGAAAATATTCCCCTTTATTTGTTATTTGTTTTTTTGGGGGGGCCGGCTCCTTCCCTTCAATTAATTTTATAGTATCTCAAAACACCCAATATCTAAATACCTCTCTTTTCTATTAAAAAACCAAATGGGAATTTTTTTCAGTTACAAAAGCCAAAATTCAGAACAAATTGGAACCATTAACTATATGACTGTAAATTCATGAACCACTCTTGGATTTACATCTCAAATTGTCTTTCCCTAATGATAAATGATATAAGAAAATCAAAATTGATATATAACTAATCAGTCTTGATTTTTTTATTGAAAAAAAAAACCTTCTCAACTCAATTTCAATTATAATGTCAATTATTAGTATATGTAAACCCCAAACATAAGTTGTGTTCCACAGTTAGCTTATGGGGTATATTATTTGTGTATGATGCCTGTTTATAGGGAATTGGCGGACACTTGTCGTACTGCAATTTAGATTGATTAGATTGAAGAGAAAATAGAAATTTTGATTTTTGATAGAGTACGACATGTGCTGTCCCGAGTAGAAGTATGCAATAAAGGAGAGCGATGTATGGATAGATAGCTATAGCAGCGCGGGTTTAATAAATACAAGCCTTCTTATGCACTTCAATCGTATTCTAAAAATAAAAATTCTACGAAAAAAAGAAAAAGGAGTTCTCTGCAAATCATTTTTGGAACAATGGAATTCACGAAAGAGTTAAGTACTCAAAAAATTAACTTTCTATTGTTATATTGTTTCTGATTATTATGTCTTTATCTCCGTGAATGGATCAAATCCCGAATCCATTTATTTTTCTGATATCCAATCGGATTGGAATATGTAATATCATAATAATGGTATAAAGTGAATTTTCTATTCTAGACAAAATAAAAAAACTCCATAATTCTAAGTGGAATTTATCAATTCCTTTCCGTTTGGATCTGTCTCTTAGAAATTCCAATTTAACTAAGTCTAAAATTAAGTCCAAAATCATCTTTTTTCCTCCGTTCATACGTATTTCATACATTCCATATATATGGAGTTGGGTAAAATTTCATGTGATTCAGTAAACAGAATCGAAATTCCATCATTGCTAGATCGATTCATATGATTCAATGCAGAA